ATGCGTTGACTTTTTTCAACAAACCACAAAGATATTGGAACTTTATACATCTTTTTAGGTATATGATGTGGATTAGTGGGTACAGGGTTAAGACTCTTAATTCGTTTTGAACTAGGAACGGCCGGAGCATTTCTAGGTGATGATCACTTCTATAATGTGATTGTTACGGCTCATGCTTTTGTAATAATTTTTTTTATGGTAATACCATTAATAATTGGAGGTTTTGGAAACTGAATAGTTCCATTATTAATTGGGGCTCCAGATATGAGGTTTCCTCGGATAAATAATATAAGATTTTGGTTACTTCCCCCTTCCTTTATTTTATTACTGTGTTCTACTTTAATAGAAGGAGGAGCTGGAACAGGTTGAACTGTATATCCACCTCTTTCTGGGCCTGTTGCTCATGGAGGAACATCAGTAGATCTAGCAATTTTTTCACTTCATCTAGCTGGTGCTTCTTCTCTTTTAGGGGCAATTAATTTTATTACTACAATTTTCAATATGCGTTCTACGGCAATAACAATAGAACGTTTAAGATTATTTGTATGATCGGTGTTGGTAACTGCTTTTCTTTTACTTTTATCACTTCCTGTACTAGCAGGGGCAATTACTATGCTTTTAACAGACCGAAATTTCAATACTAGATTTTTTGATCCCGCAGGAGGTGGTGATCCTATTTTGTACCAACATCTCTTTTGATTTTTTGGTCATCCAGAAGTATATATTCTTATTCTTCCTGGGTTTGGTATAATTTCTCATATTCTTAGTAATTTTACTTTAAAACCAGCCTTCGGAACTCTAGGAATGATTTATGCTATAATTTCAATTGGTATTCTAGGGTTTATTGTATGAGCTCATCATATATTTACAGTTGGAATAGACGTAGATACTCGTGCTTATTTTACTGCGGCTACTATGGTAATTGCGGTTCCTACAGGAATTAAGGTATTTAGATGGCTAATAACTCTTTATGGGAGTCGTAGTCCTTTTGATGCTTCTATGTACTGGGTATTAGGATTTATTTTCTTATTCACTTTAGGGGGTTTAACTGGAATTGTTCTTTCTAACTCTTCATTAGATATTGTTCTACATGATACTTATTATGTGGTAGCTCACTTTCATTATGTTTTATCTATAGGAGCTGTATTCGCCATTTTTGGAGGATTTGTATACTGGTTCCCATTAATAACAGGTTTAACGTTACATGAACGATGAGCTAAATCACATTTTCTGGTGATGTTTTGTGCAGTAAACTTAACTTTTTTTCCTCAACATTTCTTAGGATTAGCAGGTATACCACGTCGATATTCAGACTACCCTGATGCCTATTTTAAATGAAATCAGGTATCCTCATTTGGGTCCTTATTTTCAATTTTCGCGGTGTTAATATTCATTTTTATTTTATGGGAAGCATTGGTTAGACAACGGGGTGTTTTATTTACAAAAGCCCCTTCGATTTCCCGAGAATGAGAAGAAGTTCTTCCTCTTGATTTTCATAGTAATACTGAGTGTTCAGTAACAGCTAGAAATTAGAACTAGTGTAAGAGAAGTATAATTTTTACATTTCAGTTACATTGAAAAAATTCTTAGTTTAAGACTCTTATATTTCTAAAAGATGTTATAATAAAAAACATTTTTAATATATGGTACATACTTGGAATTTTAAAAGATAAATTGTTCCGTAGTTCTTACCTTTGGTATAATGGCTGTACAAAAATTAAAATTGAATTATAATTCCCGAACTAAGAAGAACTATTTGATAACTTGTTTTAGCATATAAAAGTTATGTGGAAATATGGCTTATAGATTATCAAATAGGAGCGAAAAACTTTCAATTCTTAAGATATCTGGAAATTTCAGAAAAGCATGTAGTGCTGAAAAGTTAGACATAAAGCTATGAGGTTTTTTGTAAACAAAAACTTAAATAATTTTTTCAATTCTTTATAATTAATCTTAAAGAGATTTTATTATTTAAAATTATTATTTTTTTTAGTATTTTGTATATTATGAAATTAGTCCAAATTATTTATTTCTGGAGAAAATAATGTATAGATGAGTAGTAAATTAAGATATTTTTTCTAAGCTTATAGAAAGATCTTAAGTGTTTTCTTTAAATTAGTTAAAAGGAACTCGGCAAATATAAGCTTCGACTGTTTAACAAAAACATAGCCTTTGGAGAGGATTAAAGGTTATACCTGCCCAATGTCATAATTAATGGCCGCGGTACTTTGACCGTGCTAAGGTAGCACAATCAATTGGCCCTTAATTAGGGTCAGGTATGAATGGAGTTACGGGGCTTAGCTGTCTCTAAACTATTTAATTGAAGTTGCTGTATAGGTGAAAAAGCCTATATTAAGAAAAAAGACGAGAAGACCCTTAGAGTTTTACTTAAGAAAGAATTATTTCTTCACTAGTTTTGTTGGGGCAACATAGGAGAAGAATTAAACCTCCTAAAGCATATAAACCGATGTTTTTAAATATGAATAAACTACCTTAGGGATAACAGCATAATTTTAAAAATAAGTTTGTGACCTCGATGTTGGACTAGGAAACTTAAGGGCTAGCCGCCCTTTGGTAAGGTTCTGTTCGAACTATAATTCCTACATGATCTGAGTTCAGACCGGCGTGAGCCAGGTCAGATTCTATCTTTTTACTTAAAAATTTAGTACGAAAGGACCAGTTTTTAATATGCTTTATATAACTTGACTTGGCAGAAAAATGCAATTGATTTAGGTTCAATCTATAATATTAAGATATTAGTCGGTTTTGTACTTTATTTAGAAGATTTGGTTTGCAACTAAAAAGAAGATTTTATATCTCAAAACCACATATTCAAAAAGAGTTTGGAAGAACACTAACTTTGGGAGTTAGAGGATAGTATATATTACTATTTTTGAATTGTTTTTGATTTCTTGATTCTGTATATCACTTTTTTTTTGTTTTCCTTTATTTAAAAACCCTATTAGTCTGGCAGCTATAGTAGTCGGTATTAGGTTATTTTTGGTTAGTATAATATCTCTTTATTCTAGGTTTTGGTTCTCTTATGTTCTTTTTTTAGTTTATGTAGGTGGATTATTGGTAATATTTATTTATATTTGTCTTGTAAGGAGAAATTATCCTTTCAAATTTAGGGTTAATGGCTTTATTTGTGCGTTAGTAGTCTCTTTTATCGGGAGAATTTTTGGAAGAAATGTCTTAGTAGGAAATTTCTTAGGTTTTAGGGCTTGAACAAACGGGAGAAGTTTACTAGAAAAGAGAAATATTTCTATTTTTTTGTTTTTAGCTGTATTACTACTAACTATATTACTAGTGGTAGTTCGAATTTCTGGAGCAGGGTGTTTCAGGGTAGGTGGTAATGAAAAGAGTTAAAAGTTTAAAATTTTCTTTATTATTGTTTAGGTATTGTTTCGTTATGCTAGTTAGTGCATATGGTTTAATAAAGCTAAACAGAAGCACAATTCTCGAGCTTAGATTATTTGATCTCTCTTCTTCTAACTTTTCTTTTATATTAATTTTTGATAAAGTGAGAATCAGTTTTAGTATAGTTGTTACATTGATTTCTGGGAGTGTTTTTATGTTTTCACACAAATATATAGAAGAAGATCCTTTTTCGGGCCGGTTTATTTGAATTTTGTTATCCTTTGTTGTGTCTATAAACCTACTTATTTTTTCCGGTTCGATTTTTTTTTTACTTCTTGGGTGAGATGGTCTAGGTATTACTTCGTTTGCTTTGATTATTTACTATGAAAGAAAAGAATCTCAGATGGCAGGTTTCCAAACTCTAATAATTAATCGTATTGGGGATGTTATTATTGTTCTAAGTATATTTTTATTTATAAGAGAAGGGCAGTTTAGCTTTTTTTCAATAAGTGATAAAATATTTTATTCTTCTGGTGTTATCATATTATTGTGTACAGCTGCTTTAACAAAAAGGGCTCAGGTTCCATTTAGATCATGGTTACCAGCAGCCATAGCTGCCCCTACCCCTGTAAGTGCATTAGTTCATTCTTCAACTCTAGTAACTGCTGGTATTTTCTTAATTATTCGTTTAAGTTTTAGATTTAATTTAAGGCAAAGAATCTGTTCTCTTTTACTATTATGTGGGTCAGTGACTTGCCTATTAGGTGGATGGGCAGCTACTTATGAAAATGATATTAAAAAAATTATTGCTCTGTCGACTTTAAGGCAATTAGGTGTAATAGTTTTTAGACTTGGGATGAATCTTCCTTCTTTAGCTTTATTTCATCTATATACTCATGCTTTATTTAAGGCCTTACTATTTTTGGCTGCGGGTCATATTCTTATAGTAACTTTTGGGGTCCAAGATATTCGTATAATAGGAGGAGTTGGTGTTATAATGCCAACTACTTCCGTAATGTTTAATATTAGTAGACTTTGTTTAGTAGGTGCTCCTTTTATAAGAGCTTTTTACTCAAAACATATAATCCTGGAGAAAATATTTATAAACCCTATTAATCTATTTAGGGTAATTACAATAATAATTGCAACAATATTTACGGCTAAATATGTTGTACGTACTTTAAAAGCAGTTTCTTGAGATAAAACAGGTATTTCTCTTTTAATAAGTTGTTCAAATATTTATACCACATTTCCTGTTTTTCTTCTTTCTTTAGGGGCGATTACAGGGGGGAAGTTGATTTTAAGGTTAGAAATCTCAAGGTTTGAAATAGCTTTTTTACCTAGAATAGAAAGATCCTTAATCAACTTTGTTACTGTTGGAGGAATTATTTATGGAATTGTGGAAAATGGTCAAAGTAAAAAAAGATTCTTGTTATCAACATTATTTTTTTTGACTCCTTTAGTCTATGGATCTACAAAACCTTTTAGCTCTTGAATAAGAAAGATAAAATATTTAGATAGTGGGTGAATTGAACCTTATTATGCTATAAAAAAAAGTCTTTTTTGGTCTGGATCATATTTTACACAAGAAGGAAATTGACCAGATTCCCGGTTAATCCTATCGTCCTTTTTTTCTGTAATAATTATTTTAAGTGGTTTATTACTTAGTGTCTAGAATTTTAACTTGTTTATGTGTTTTATTGGCAGTAGCTTTTTTTACCCTCTTGGAACGGAAAGTTTTAGGTTATGTTCAACTACGAAAAGGGCCTAACAAAGTCGGGATTTGAGGTATTATTCAGCCTTTTGCTGATGCAATTAAGCTTTTTACCAAAGAAAAGATTATACCATATGGAAGTAATCAATACATATTTCTATTTGCTCCTTTTCTTAGATTAATCCTTGGTTTGAGTTTATGACATTTGTATCCGAGCTCTTGAAGTAATAATTTTGTTGCTTGGGGCTTATTATTATTTTTTTGTATTACCTCATTAAATGTATATGGTACAATGTTAGCTGGGTGAGCTTCAAATTCAAAATATGCTTTTTTAGGGGCTTTACGGGCTTCTGCTCAAACAATTTCTTATGAGGTAAGTATGCTCTTACTACTATTATTTAGGGCTTTCATATTATGTTCTTGTTCATGAGATGAAGTAAAAAAACTAGGTTTTCCGGTAATATTTTTATTAATTCCGATAGTGGCAGTGTGATTTACGAGGACTGTGGCAGAAACTAACCGAGCCCCTTTTGATTTTGCAGAAGGTGAATCTGAGTTAGTATCAGGTTTTAATGTCGAATTTGGTGGAGGAGTCTTTGCTATATTATTTCTAGCAGAGTATGCAAGGATTCTTTTTATATCAATAACAACAACAGTTTGATTTTTTTCATCAAAAATTTTTCCTAATTTAACATTCTCTTTGGAAATTTTAGTTGTAGCAATTTTATTTTTATTAGTTCGAGGGGCTTATCCCCGTTTTCGGTATGATTTATTAATAATATTATGTTGAAAGTCTTTTTTACCCTTTTCTCTATGTGCCCTTTGTATAATTTCTTTAGCAACTTTAATTTAAGCAATTTTGGTGGCTGAATCTTAGGCGATAAATTGTAAATTTATTTATGACTGTGATGTCCCACCCGAAAAGAGCTATAGGTTAAAAAAACCAGTGGCCTTCAAAGCCAAAAATGAATTACTCTAGCTTTGGTGTTTTTAATAAAAGTTTCTTGGTTAGGGGTAGGAATAGCATTCTTTACTTTTGCTAAATTAAATATGCATATTCTTATCTTATTAATTAGATTAGAAGCTTTAATATTAAGTCTTTTAATTTTTTTATTCAGATTTTCTCTTGTATACGGAGCCGGGGTTTATTTCTTTCTTGTTCTCTTAACTTTGGCGGCCTGTGAGGCCGCCTTAGGATTAGGTTTACTAGTTAGAATTTTACGTATTCGGGGAAACGATCAAGTAATATCAATAACTTCACTAAAATTTTATGCATAAATCACGTTTAGCAGAACCTTTACTAGGGCTTCCAAGACCAATAAGGTTTTCCATTTGGTGAAATGGAGGATCAATCTTGGGTTTGTTACTAGGTTTACAAATTTTGACCGGATTATTTTTATCTATACATTATACAGCAGATATAACAAATACTTTCGCTTCAGTAATTCATATTATACGTGATGTTCCAGCCGGTTGGCTTTTTCGGAATCTTCACGCTAATGGGGCCTCTTTATTTTTTCTCTTTTTATATATACATATAGGTCGTGGATTATACTACCAAAGTTACATTACACAACCTCATACATGGATAGTAGGGGTTACTATCTTTCTTGCAAGAGGTGGAACCGCATTTTTAGGCTATGTATTACCTTGAGGACAAATATCTCTCTGAGGTGCCACAGTAATTACTAATCTTGTGTCTGCCGTTCCCTATCTTGGGACATATATTGTTGAATGAATTTGAGGAGGGTTTTCGGTTGGTCAGTCTACCCTTAATCGGTTTTACTCTCTTCATTTTATTCTACCTTTTTTAGTAGGTGCCCTTAGAGGATTACATATTCTTTTTTTACATGAAAAAGGGTCTACTAACCCATTAGGAGAAATAAATCATGTAAGAAAAGTTCCTTTTCATCCTTATTATACTTGAAAGGACATTGTTGGGTTTGTAATTGTGTTAGCAATATTAGTTCTTTTAGGGTTTTTCTTCCCTACTCTTTTAGGAGACCCTGAAAATTTTAATCATGCGAGTCCTATAGTTACTCCGGTCCATATTCAACCTGAATGATATTTCTTGTTTGCTTATGCTATTTTACGGTCAATTCCTAGAAAACTAGGAGGGGTAGTCGCGCTAGTAGCTTCAATAACAATTTTATATTTTTTACCTTTAAGGGCTCTATATGGGAAAATTGTACCAGCATCATTTACACCTCCTTATCAAGTTTGTTTTTGAGTTTTGGTAGTTTCGTTTTTACTACTAACATGGTTAGGAGCTTGTCCAATTGAGGAACCTTATGCTACTTTAGCTATTCCGGTTAGAATTATATATTTTCTATCATTTGTTCTGTTAACAGGGATACCAGCCATTTGAAGAAAACTATTAGAATTTTAGTTTAGTTTCAAATTAAAACAATAGCTTGTCGAGCTCTAAATACAAATTGAACTTTGTAACTAAAAAACAAATAGCTTAAATTTAAAGCACTACATTGAAGCTGTAATTATAGGTTATACACCTTTTGTTTATATGAGATTTTGAGGACAACTCAGGTTAATTGATGCTGCTTCTCCTTTACAAAGTGAAATATTTTTATTTCATGACCATGCTATAGTATTACTTTTAGGTATTTTTGTTTTTGTAGCAACATTAGGATGTAAATTAGTTATAAATTCTTTAACGTCTCGAACAATATTTGAGGCTCAACGATTGGAAACGGTATGGACAATTGTCCCAGCTTTACTTTTGATTTGATTAGCTTTACCTTCATTACGATTACTATATTTATTAGATGAACGAAGAAATAGTGGTATTATTTTAAAAGCCACTGGACACCAGTGATACTGAAGCTACGAAATTCCTTTTTCGGATAAAGGAAGATTTGATTCATATATAGTTCCTGAAAATGATTTAAACGAAGGGGATTTCCGACTCTTAGAAGTTGATAATCGAACTGTAGTTCCCTACGGAATAGAAACAACAGTAATTGCAACATCCGCGGATGTTTTACATGCTTGAACTCTTCCCGCTATAGGGGTTAAAATGGACGCTGTACCTGGACGACTAAACAGAATAAGAATATTTGTAGAAAAGCCTGGGGTATTTTATGGGCAATGTTCTGAAATTTGTGGGGCTAATCACTCATTTATACCTATTGTGGTGGAAACTATAGGCTTAGAAGATTTTTGTAGGTTAGAGTTTTAATATTCTAAGAAGTATATTTGTACATTTGTTTTCCAAACAGAAAGACTATAAAGAAATAGCTTAGAAAAGTAAAGGTTAGTTTAATTTTAAAACCTTGGTCTGTGATCCCAAAAATAATTTTTGAGAAATTACCTTTAGGGCTGTAGTTTAATAAAATAGTAAGTTGCAAACTTGACGTTAGGGGAAAGCCCTCAGCTCCGGGACTATCGTTGTATTGTGTCCATTACCCTATCTTTTAGATTTTTATCCTCCTAGAGAATCAAAATCTCTCGTGCCTTTACACCAAAAAGATATACTTTATGAAAGACCAAGAGGTCATGATAAGCTCTTAAGGCTTAGGCATTTATTCTGCCATTTCATATTACATTATTTTATAATAAATGGTTGAAAGTGTTTTTCAGAGTTTTGTGATAAGCCTTTTGTAGAGCTAATAAAGGGGGCACCTTTTCTAAAACTACAAACTAAAAGGAGATAAGAAGATAAAATTATGAAGAATATTAAAAATCCTAGTATGGGACTTAATTGAGGCATTAGAGAAGGCACACCCTAGTTGTGCTATAATTTGAGTAACAGTCAAATGCTCCAATAGCTTCCTCTCCTAAATTAAGATGGGTGTTCTTCTCCATATAATTTAACTAATAAAGAGAATACATACGCCTGAATTGTACAAACAAATACTTCAAATATATTATACCCAATGTGTGCTACAAAAATAAACCCTACGGTGTAAATCGTGGCAGAAGCTAAAGATCTTGCAATCAAGCCTATAATAATGTGTCCAGCACTAATATTGGCAATAATCCGAATTGTTAGTGTTAATGGACGAATTAAAATTCTAGCTGTTTCAATAACAACTAAAAAGGGAATAAAACCCCCGGGAGCTCCAGCGGGAGCAAAATGTGCCGCTGATTCCACAGGAAATTTTACTCATCCGGAAAAAATAAGTAGGCTCCAGAACACCAAGGCCAAGGACGCTGAAATTCAAATATTCCTTGTAGGTCCATAAACAAATGGAATTAAACCTAAAAAGTTTATTAAAAGTAAATATATTATTAGAGCGTATAATATTAAAGTAAAAGTAGGTAAGGCTTTTTGACGGGTTTCTCTATTAGTTGAAATAACCGACAATAAAGTTTTTGAGTAGCTATGTGTTCACGAATTTGTTATAATAAATATTGAAGAAAAAAAAATAGGAATTATTCATATTAATACCGAGAGTTTACCTGCTTGTATACAATCCAATGAAGAAAATAAATCTGACATCATTTACCTGAGAGATAGTTCTCAAAGCTAAGGCCGAAACTTAGTGCAAATATTCGCTTTCAAGTATATATCTTTAGAATATAAATTCAATTTCACCTTGAAAAAGTGATGTGATAATTTCACCATAAAGACAGGTACACCTTCCGGTACACCTACTGTGTTACGACTTATTTCATTTTTCAACGAAAGTGACGGGCGATTTGTGCACAGATAGTGGAGAAATTCAATTAACGTTCTTTTTAATATTTTACTTTCAAGTCCAGTTTCATTCCTTTAATTAAGAGAAAATCCAAAGAAATATTTCTATTGTAACTCACCTAGAGCTTCTACATTGGCTGCATCATAACCTGTCTTTTTGTGAGGATCACATTTTGGGTTCATCTTTAAATGAATACTGAAGACGGCGATATTCAAACTATAAGTAGAAGTAGAGTTCCTTGAGGGTTATCATTTATTTGGCAAGTTCCCCTGAAATTTCTAGCTACCGCCATGTAATTTAAGTTTTAACTCTTTAGTCATAGTGCTTAGGCGGGAAAATTAAACTCTATATAGCGGGGTATCTAATCCTGGTTTATTTACAGAGCTTTAGCAAATGTATAGAATTATGGAATTGTGCATTTATCTCCATAGTTCTATTTCACCAGACGTATTAGGAGATTCTTCTTCTTAAGCTAACCTGAGAGAGTTAACTCAATTGTAAGGTGTGACCGCGACTGCTGGCACCTTATTGGTCCAGTTTTTTAGGCTAAATTAAATTACTATTTCTAGTATAGTTTAATGTTTCTTGCTGGGTTTAAAAAAAAATTTGACACCAAAATTACCATACTTAAGTTTAACCTAGGCTAACTCTTAATCAATACAAAGTTTTAAATAGAGGATAGAGTCCATTGTTGGGTTATGAGCCCAATAGCTTAGTTTAGCTTACCTATTTATGTACTAAATCAATCAAGAGCCCCTTCGTTCCATTCATGAAATATTCCAAATAGCAAAATTAATAAGAATATTACAAGAGCTCTTGTTGCTAATAAAGATACATTAGTAGAAAATAGTCTTAAGACCGGAAATAAAAGGGCAATTTCAACATCAAAAATTAAGAATAATACTACTAATAAGAAAAAACGGGTGGAAAAAGGTGACCGTATTTCTCTTAAAGGGTCAAAACCACACTCGAATGCAGTTAGCTTCTCACTAAAATCCGAATAACTAATATAGTTGGTAATATAGTATACAACAATAAGCGCTGAGCAGAGCAAAATAAGGAAAGTTACAATTAAGATAAACATGGGGTTTTTGTTGAGAAATTCTTTTCTCCAAAAAGGTTTTCAAAACCTCTATATAACAAAAAATTTAATGGGGATTAGAAACTTAGGCTGCTAACTTGAGTTCGGGAGAAAGTTTTGTCTTCCATCCTCATATGATTATTGAACTTATTTTTTTGATTGGGTCCATATTTATTTTTCTTAATTGAAGAGGTGTAATACTTACTCTAGGAATATCAGTTATAGTAGGATTAATAAATCTAAACCACATTTTTGTTAGTAGTTTAGATAGTTTTTCTTTAACCTCTAGTATTTCTAGTTTGTTAGTATTTCTGAGCTGTTTATTGTGCTTTTTATCTTTAATTGCTACTCCGGAAGAAAAACTATCTCAAATATACATATTATCAATTATTTCCCTATCTCTAGCATTAGTTTTAGCATTTTCATCCTCCAATTTAATAATATTTTATGTATTTTTTGAGGTTTCTTTAATTCCCACATTGGTTTTAATTATTGGTTGAGGCTACCAACCTGAACGACTTCAGGCTGGCTCTTATATAATGCTTTATACGGTAGGAGCTTCTTTACCTCTTCTAGTAATTATTCTTTGACATTGTTGACGGATATCAAGTATAGAAATTTCTATTTTACATCTATCCAGTCCAATTATAAGAGGAATACTTGGTATTATTATTTATGGGGCCTTTTTAGTCAAATTACCAATGTACGGGGTTCATTTATGGTTGCCAAAAGCTCATGTTGAAGCTCCCTTAGCTGGTTCTATAATTTTAGCAGGAATCTTGCTAAAATTAGGGGGATATGGTATAATTCAGATAAATTTTTGTTTTAATATAAAACTTGACTGATATACTATAATTATTATTATAGTAAGGATGTGAGGCGGGTTTCTTGCTACAATAATATGCTTTCGTCAAATAGATGTAAAATCACTGGTTGCATATTCCTCTGTAGGACATATAAGTATTGTATCCGCAGGGATTTTGCTCGATACTTCTTGGGGTGTATTAAGTGCAGTTATTACAATAGTAGCCCATGGATTTTCATCTAGAGCTATATTTTGCTTAGCATACTTTTCCTATCAAAAAAGCCATACCCGAAACCTTCCTTACATGAAAGGAATACTTCAAGTATATCCTATTTTAAGAATACTTTGATTTATTTTTTGTTGTATTAACATGGCATGTCCCCCCACATTAAATTTAGTTGGTGAGATGGCCATTGTTCCCACTTTATGAAGTTATAGTTTCTGAGTAGCTGGAGTAATAGGTTTAATAGTATTTTTTAGAGCTGGATATAATATGTATTTATATGCTTCATTAAATCATGGTTCTTTTTCTCATTATTTTTTAGGTGGGATTCCCTTGAAGAGAATATGTTATATTACTGCTTTTGCACATATATTTCCATTAATTCTTGTTCTTAAGTTTAATTTATTTAGTGCTTTTTTGATGTTAATACAAGGTCACTTAAATTAGAACATCATATCTAGAAAATATTTAATTTATCTCTGAGTTACAAAGTCAGTGCTTTATGTTTAAGCTATTCTAGAATGAACCTCATCAATAAATTCTAACATATAAAAATAATCATACGACGTCAACAAAATGTCAGTATCAGGCCGCTGCAATAAACCCTAGATGGTGATTTTTATCAAAATGTAGAGCTAGTATACGGAAGAAACAAACAGTTAAAAATGTGGCTCCCACTATAACATGTAATCCATGAAAACCTGTTGCAATGAAAAAAGTGGATCCATAAACTCTATCAGCAATAGTAAAAGCTGTTTCGTTATATTCTCCATACTGAAGTCACAAAAAGTAAAAACCTAGGGATAAGGTTAAAAATAAACCTTGAAGGGCTCTTTGTTTGGCTCCTTTTTCTAGGCTGTGATGGGTTCAAGTAACTCTTACTCCCGAAAGTAAAAGCACAGAGGTATTTAGCAGAGGTACTTGAAATGGTGATAAAGTTGTAATACCTACAGGAGGTCAGACAGATCCTAGTTCTAGAGTGGGGGCTAGTCTGCTATGAAAATAAGCTCAGAAGAAAGAGAAGAAGAAACAAACTTCAGATACAATAAACAAAATGAATCCTGCTTTTAAACCAGAAATTACATATGAAGTATGGTGTCCTTGAAAGGTTGCCTCTCGTATAACATCTCGTCATCATAAATAGCAAATAAAACAGGTTGCGACTCCACCTAAAGATAGTAAAATGTAGTCTCCAGTCCGGATATAGTAAATTAAACCAGTGGGTATACATAAAACTGCAAAAGAAACAAGAATAGGTCAAGGACTATATTCAACTAGATGAAAAGGTTGTTTCATATTAGGAATGAATTAAGGATTTTTAACCATTTATTTTGATTTAAGAAATAAATGAGGGTAGGCGCCGGCAGAACGGGTACCATTGATGTTGGTAAGCATGGGACAAAGGTCTCTCTACCTTGTGTCTTCTGGAAATTTATTATTCTTAGCTTTTTTATTACTAGGGCCATTCGTAAGAATTTCTTCTTCCAGTTGGGTGATGTGCTGAGTCGGATTGGAAATAAGTTTTCTGGGATTGGTCCCTTTATTATTAAGAGATAGTGAATATATATCATTAAGAAAAGAATCTAGGATTAAGTATTTTTGTATTCAGGCTCTTGGAAGAGGATTATTAATACTTGGAGGGGTAATATACTACATAAATCTTTCTTCTTTTTGGTTTTGAGACTTATTGTTTATAATTAGCTTGTTTATAAAATTAGGTGTTTTTCCTATACATTTTTGGGTCCCAAGAGTAATTGCTGGGCTAAATTGAGGACCTATTCTTTTAATATTAACTTGGCAAAAAATTGCACCTTTTGCCTTCTTGGTGAATCTTGTGGAGAATAGTTCATGATTAGCCACATTAGTGCTGGTGCTTGGAGGGCTGAGGACATTAGTTGGAGCTATAGTTGGTTTAAATCAAACGTCAGTTCGAGCAATATTAGGTGGATCTTCTATTGCCCATGCAGGTTGAAGTTGCCTAGGGGTAGTTTTTGGAGGTCTTTGGGTATATTTTTTAATTTATTGTTTGAGGTTTATATTACTAATGATGTTCCTTAGCCTAGGAGAGGAAATAATAATTAGATTCGGGATTTTAAGATTAAGAGGATTACCCCCTTTTATTATATTTATTGGAAAATGAACAATTTTGAAAAATTTTTTATATGGTGATTATACATGAATATTTTTGGTTCTACCTCTCTTTAGAACCCTCCTTAGTCTTTCTTTTTATCTAAAGTTTTTTTATTCATATTACATAAGATCTGCTATTAAAAATAGAATGGGAAAATATTTTGATGTTTGTGCATTTATTATGTTTGTCCTAAGAGGGGTTTTATACTTATTTTTTGTGTAGTTTTGGTGACCGAGTAGAAGGTGAGAGATTTTTAATCTTTTTACAGGGTTAGCCCTCCAAGATAC